TTGTGACGAAAAAAAGTTTCGTTAAATTTTAAAATCGTAAATTGGTAAATTGTATTCCTATAAAATATAAAAAATAAAAGGAATGTTGAAGTTGAAAAAATTACCTAATCATTCGAATTTTTGTTGGGGAGTCTAGAAATTAGACGTTTTCTGGTCGAATTATAAGCACTAACTTCTATTTTGACTCTATCTCCTGATGGTATACGTATAAAATCGCCTCGGGCTTTTTCTGAATCTGAAGCATAATTTAAAACCAGATTTTCATTATCTAATCTAAACGAATCCGTAACATATTATTGCAAAGTTATTAAGAAATTTAACCTTTCTGAATCCCTTTTTTTTGTTCTTTTTGTTTTCTATCTAAAAGTCTCTTGAAATATCAACTAATCTAATGTAGGAGGAATGATATTAGAAATCTCTTCTTTACTATTTTTTTTCACTTCTTTACTATTTTTTTTTCACAAATAGGGGAAGTTCAGATACAATTTAAATATCGAAAAGATTACCATATATAACACAAGATTTCTCCACCGATTCTTTCTAGTCGAGCCTCTCGGTCTGTCATTATACCCCGAGAAGTAGAAAGAATTACAATCCCCATTCCACCTAAAATTCGCGGAATTTGTTGATAGTTAGAATAGATTCGTAGACCAGGGCGACTGATGCGTTTTAAATTTAGACTCGTTTGACATGGTCCTTTCCTATTTCTTCTATGTCGTAGGGTTAAAGCCAAAAAAAAAAATTTGCCTTCCTGGTGTTTCCTCACATTTTCAATAAAACCTTCTCGTAAAAGTATTTTAATAATGTTTTCGGTGATGTTAGTAGATGGTATTCGAACGGTTCCTTTTCTATCCATGTCCGCATTTCGTATCGAGGTTATTATGTCAGCAATAGTGTCCCTACCCATGATAAACTAAACTTTTTGTTGCCTCGTAATTTTGATATAATCAACATACTTTGTTTTCATTTTTTTTTTTTTATGATTTATAAATTAAATAATTAAATATTATTATTTTCTTTTTATTAATTTTATATTTTTTTTATATTTTATATATTTTTATTAAAGGTATATGCGTGAAACACAATCTACTAATTAATTTTAATTTAATTGATTTCGTTCAAATATCAAATATTAGAAATCATGTAATGCTCTTATAACGCTTTATTTTATAATACTTCAGGTGCTAATGAAACTATTTTAGTGAAATTTAACTGTCTCAATTCCCGAGCGATTGCACCAAAAATTCGAGTTCCCTTTGGATTTCCTTCTTGATCAATTACAACTGCAGCGTTGTCATCATATCGTATTATCATACCGTTGTCGCGTTTAAGTTCTTTCGAAGTACGCACAATTACAGCTCTGATCACTTCAGATCTTTCTAGAGGTGAATTTGGGACTGCTTCCTTGATCACAGCAATAATAACGTCGCCGATATGAGCATATCGGCGATTACTAGTTCCTATGATTCGAATACACATCAATTCTCGAGCTCCGCTATTATCTGCTACATTCAAATGGGTCTGAGATTGGATCATATTCTTTTTTGAATCTGTTATTTCAATGGAAAGGGGCAAAAAAAAGAAATATTGTTTGTCCAAAACAAAAAAAAAAGAAACTTGCGAATTTTTTCCTAACAAAGGCCTTTTCCTTTTAGTTCTGTATTCCTATCTCAAAATAATGAATTGAGTTCGTATAGGCATTTTGGACGCTGCTATTGAAATAGCCTTTCTGGCTATATTTTCTGCTACCCCGCCCATTTCATAAATCATTCTACCCGGTTTAACGACAGCTACCCAATATTCGGGAGATCCCTTCCCCGAACCCATACGTGTTTCCGAGGGTCTTAGGGTAACTGGTTTGTCGGGAAAGATACGTACCCATATTTTTCCACCGCGGCGTACATTTCGTGTCATTGCCCGACGCCCTGCTTCTATTTGTCTAGACGTAATCCAAGCGGGTTCAAGTGCCTGAAGAGCATATCTACCGAAACAAATACGATTGCCGCGAGAAGATACGCCTTTCATTCTTCCTCTATGTTGTTTACGGAATCTGGTTCTTTTGGGGTTATAGTTGATGGTTGTTTCGCAATTCCATCTCTACTGCAGAACCGGACATGAGAGTTTCTTCTCATCCAGCTCCTCGCGAATGAAATGATTATGATTAAAAAGAAAGTATACATATGAATAATATACTGAATCTTGGGATTCTTTGATATTGATATTTTACCCAATTTATTTAGTAGATTAGAAATTCGTATATTTTTTATTTGTCTATCTTATATTTTTTATTTGTCTATCTTATATAGATAATTATGTATTCTATTTATATATAGAAATTTATAGAGAATTCTAAATTTATATTTATAGATAATTATTTTTAGATAATATTTAGATAATGTTCTTTAAATGTTATAACAAGTCTGTATTTATTATGATTATTAGATCAGATCGCTTAAAATTTAGAAATCAAATAATATAAAAATCTTCGCGGGCGAATATT